TCGAAGACGAAAAAGACTCTCTCTAATTATTTGTAATTATTTGGTTCCCTCAGTTATCCTTCCTTTCTAGGCTCCTCTTACTTATCGTATGTTTAGTATCTAGTCAAATTGGATTCTATTAGAATAGAAAAACCCATTTTTGAAGATTTCGATTTGACACAAGAATAGGGATCTAGTCACACTTATCAAATTGGGATTGAAAAAAGCAAAGAGGGGGTAAAGCCAAATAGCCTTCTTCACAATATACATATTGGAGATGCGATAAAAGGAATTCCAGGCATATCTTATATGGGGGAAAGGGATGTAAACAATTCAATTTCATACTTTTTTTGATCATACCTAACCCAATGGTCAGAAAGAATTTCCTTCTTTTTTACGAATTTGATGTTGATAAATCCACGGATCTAGAAATTCATCTCAGACAATTGAACCTTCTCAAACTGTTTCTTTTTAAGAACCAAAAAGATTTGTGCCAAAACAATAAATGCAAAGAAGAACAAAAGGCCCTGAACACGTAATGGGTCTTGAAGTACTATTTCCACATCTCCCTGACCAAACCCCCCCACATTAGGATTACTTGTTAATGGTTGATCGAGTTTAATGGATTCACCCTCTGAAACAAGAAGTTCTGGTCCTGGAGGGATAATATCAACCACTTGGCGCCCGTCCGATAGATCTGTTATGGTTATTTCGTATCCCCCTTTTTCTTTTCGTATGATTTTGCTTACTATACCCGCTGCCGTAGCATTATAAACTGTATTGTTACTTTTGCTACCGTCAGGATAAATCTGACCCCTTCCCCTGTTTCCGCCTACATATATCGGATATTTTAAGAAATGAATATTCTTATTAGTAGCAGGGTCTGGGGAAAGAATCGGAAAGGTAATTTCACTATATTTCTGACCAGGAACGGGGCCTATAACAAGAATATTTTTTTTAGTAGGGCGATAACTCTGAAAAGACAGATTGCCTATCTTTTCTTTCATCTCAGGCGAAATACGATCGGGTGGGGCTAATTCAAAGCCCTCCGGTAAAATAAGAACAGCCCCTACATTCAAGGCGCCTTTCTTACCATTAGCAAGAACTTGTTTCAGTTGCATATCATAAGGAATTCGAACAACTGCTTCAAATACAGTATCCGGAAGTACCGCTTGTGGAACCTCAATATCCACGGGATTATTAGCTAAATGGCAATTAGCACATACAATACGCCCAGTTGCTTCTCGTGGATTTTCATAACCCTGCTGTGCAAAAATGGGATATGCGTTTGAAATGGATGCGCCGGTTATTATATATATCATGAACGATACGGAAATAGATCGAGTAATCTTTTCCTTTATCCAAGAAAGGGTATTTTTAGTTTGCATGGTCCAATCATTGATCCCGAAAATTGCTACAATAAAATTTTGTAGGTCGCTAGTCTAGCCCCTTATCCACGATTTTGCTATTTACTGTATACTAAAAATACTCAAAATTTTTTATCCAAAGATAGCAGCAATTCCCCCCCTCGATGGGTAGAAGGAGTAATGTAAGTTCGACTTTGCATGCTTATATACAAAGTAAGAAACTTTATATTAGAATTGGATCAATGCATTTTTTTCAGTCAGTCATTGAATGATAAATAACTACAAGTGACGGAGATACACGATTTAAATAACGAAAGATCCAATATTTCAAAATTGTATCTAGAATGACAGGAAGGGCGGAAACAAGACCAGATATAATTTGATCATTATGAGCAAACCCAAAATCCTTGTAGATATAATCAATCATTAGTTCCCAACCGTGGGGTGAATGAAATCCGATACAGAAATCAGTTAATAAAAGAATCAAAAAAGCTTTTATTGTGTCACTTAAATTAGATAGGAATTCTTGAACCCAAGAGTTAATAATAACGAGTTCCTCATTACTTAAAATGGAATAACTACTTAGAATAAAGAAATAAATTATATTTGTCGAGAAGTACAAAATCATATGGATACAATCTTCATTGTGCATATTGATCAATTGGATCGTTTCTTTGTGGATTCCTATATGAAGTTTTTGTAGATGTGTTTCCGGGTATTTTTTGTATTCTTTTATCATTTCGTCCAAAAAGAAGAGTTCCTCTAATTCTATGAATTGTCCTAGAATACTCTTTTCTTGAATGTCATTCAAGAAAGTTTCGGATTGCCCAGTATTCCACCAATTTGTAACCCAGGATTTCAGACTTTTATTAAATGAGAGTGAAATCCACCAAGGCAAAAATATTATAGATGCAAGATATAGAAGGGGAATGAATGCTTTCTTTTTTTTTTTTGACATTTTTTTGTATCTGTGAATGGTTAATGAACCCACCTCTTTCATTGACTCTAGGCGATCTGATCTTTCTATCAAGGAGGAGTTCCATTATAAAATAGATAGCGAATTGATTCTCTGTTTTTTTCTTTTTTATTAAGTGCTTAGCCCTTGAATCTAAAATACAGAAGTCAAAAATATGATAAGAATCCACTTCGAATTCGCGTGAAAAATATATAGAATATTATTTCCAGAGATTTCAATTGATCCAATTCGAAGCAATTGTCCTCTTTCGATAAATGCTCGAAAGAACCGCCTCGAGTAATGAATATTATTCTATGCGGATTTCGAGACGAAAGAATCCTCATAAAAATAGCAAATATGTCAAAAAAATTTCGCGGACTATCCATACTATAACTATAGTTAGTCCTGAAAAAATGAAGGAAATTTTATGAAGAATATTATGATGATCAAAAAAAGACAGAAACAAAAGGGTATCGTGACATTCTAAGAAAGAGGTTGAATTGTTTGGTTCTTAAAGAGCACAAAAGAAAGGATAAAAGAAAGGGTGATTGACAAAAGAAAGTAGAAAAAATTGATAAGATATAATCCGTCTGTCTCTAACGTATCAATTCCAATTATTGAAAATAAAAAAAAGAGAAAGTCTTTATTCCGAAAGACTTTGATTTTGATAAATGAGATCAATCTATTATTTCGATTTGTTACTTCGTTTTGTTGCTGAATTGAGTTGTGTGGCTTTAATTGACAGACGCAATTTTTTTTTGAACAAAAAAGAATTGTTTCGTTTTGTTTTAGGTTATGACTCTTGCGTATACGCCTGCTTTGGCTCGAAGAATGAATGGGGATTCTGAAGAAAGTTCAGTTAGGTTATGCTCTAGAAAAAGAAAATAGGGTTCTTGACTTGAGTTTTTTCCTCCTGCCGCATTTCCGTTATTCTTCATTTCTCAAAAGACTTCAATCGGTACGCGCAAGAAATAGGCCAATTCAGCAGCTTTTTGCTCAATTTCTCGCGGAGTCAAATTTTCATCAGTACGAATCAAAGGAACGGCACCCTGACCCCTGATGTCCATATAAAGGACACGACGAACATAAATACCCTCTTTAACTTCTATTCTGATAGATTGAATATCCTTGATAAGGAATCGTAGAAAGATGCGACGGTTTTTTCCAGGGAACCCCCAACGAAAAATACACACTATTCCTTCTTTTTTATCGAATCGATCATAACCACTACCTACATTCCACACAATTGTGCACCATAAATAGAAACTAATAAAGAGACCTGCAATCCCATAGAAAGACATCACGATTCCTTGCGGAAAAAAAGCTATTTGCTGAGATGGAAATAAAGATATCAAATTTCTACCAAGATAGCTAGAAGTTCCAACCAATAAAAATCCTAATGAACCAAAAAAAAGGATAAAAGCCCAGCAGAAATTGCTTGTTTTTCTAGACCCCGCTATAAATTCTATCCATATAGATTCTGATGGCCAACTCATACAGACTAGATCCAGTTGCATTTTATTGGAATTGAGAGAATAAGCATGTACTGTACTTTATTTTGTATTTTGATTTTGTTTCCGAAGTAATTCTAATCAGCTAGCACTATTTGTGAACCTTTAGGAGTAATTCATCGAATTGCTTAGATCTAAAATCATCCCCTTTCCTTTATAGGACCTCCTATAAAGATCTACATACCTATTTATAGATACATGGACTTGAATTTCATCCATCTGCTCCCATCCCGGTCCATAATTACAATTCATTTACCCATATATCGTGTTTACGCATACGCATGCATAAGAGCTTTTTTTTATTTCTATTTGGAGAAACCACTTGTTATACAATATTCTACTAAATGGATATCCATGATATCTAAGTCTTGAAAAAATAGATCAGATTTTGTCTTGGCCCCATCGCATCTAAAAAATCTTAGTTCTTTGAACATAAAAAGATAAAGAAGCCATTGCAATTGCCGGAAATACTAGGCCCACTAAAGGCACAAAAATGGAGGGTAAGCTGTTGAGAGTTGTCATAGAATGGGTACCTCAATTTAATATTTGTACCTGTTATTGTTACTTATAAACATATATTAATTAATTAGTTTATTACTTACTACTATAACTAATTACTAAGTAATAAACTAATTAATTAATATGTAATAAGCGAGTATATATATCTAATAAAATTAGTACAAGGACTGTAGAACTAAATAAATGAACTTCACGATCGAAATATATCTGTATGATAATCCACTTTTATAAATTAAGGCTCTACTTGATTGAATTCGGAGTTCAAACGAAAAAATGGTGGAACTGAAGTAACTCACTCAGAACACCCTTTAAAAGCTTGCGTGGTACGATTTGATCGAATAAGCCCTTATCAAATAAATATTCAGCTTCCTGCGAACCCTCGGGTACTGTTTTATTCAATGTTTGTTCAATTACTCTTTTACCCGCAAATGCAATATAGGCATCGGGTTCGGCAATAATTACATCCCCCAACATACCAAAACTAGCGGTTACTCCACCAGTAGTAGGGGATGTAAGAATAGATACATAGAATAACTTTTTATTTGATTGAAAATCATATAAAGTGGAAGATATTTTAGCCATTTGCATCAAGCTTAAACTTCCTTCTTGCATGCGCGCTCCTCCGGAAGCACACACTAGAATAAGAGGTAAAAATTGATTTCTAGCATATTCGATCAAACGTGTGATTTTTTCACCTACTACAGATCCCATACTACCTCCCATAAACTGAAAATCCATAACGCCCATTGCTATAGGAATACCATTTAGTTGACCCGTACCTGTTTGAACAGCCTCAGTTAATCCTGTCTTTATTTGATAAGAATCAATACGATCTTTATAAGATTGCTTAGAAGATTCCTCTTCTAAAGAGGATTCCTCTTCTTTAGAATTAGAAGATTCTTCTTCTTTAGAATTAGAAGAATCTTCTTCTTTAGAATTAGAAGATTCTTCTTCCGAATCAAATTTATCGTACCAATTATATCGATCGTCCCAATCATCTTCATCGTCCAAATCATCTTCATCGTCAGAATCCAATTCCTTTTCAGGATCCAATTCCTTTTCAGGATTCAATTCCTTTTCAAAAGGAAAATCCAATTCCTTTTCAGGATCCAATTCCTTTTCAGGATCCAATTCCTTTTCAGGATTCAATTCCTTTCCAAAAGGAAAATTATCAAAATCAAAATCCAATTCCTTTTCCAAATCAAATTCATCGTCAGAATCAAATGAATCGAATTCAATGGGATCCAGAGAGACCATATCTTCATCCATAGGATTCCAAGTGCCCGGATCAACCAAAAGTTCGATCCTATCTGAACTGTTCATTTTCAAATGAAAGCCACATTGTTCACAAATATTCATTTTTAACTTCATAAATTTTTTATAATTTAATCCATAGCAATCTTCGCATTGAACCCATAAATGCCTGTATTTTTGAGTTCCATTGAAATTATTATTTAATTCTTCTTTGAAAGTTAAATCATTACCACTCGTACTAGTTCTTGTATCCAAATTATCGCCTTGACTATTAGTTCCGCTTTCATCAAAAATGGAATTAGAAATGGAACTATCAATACCTCTTTGAGAATAAAGATGAGAATTCATGCAATTCTTAATGTGATTTTTAAGATGATTAATCGAATTCTTAAAATGATTAATCGAATTCAAAGGGAGGTTATCGATCACATGACGAAATTTAGGATTGGACAAATAAGGGCAGCGGGGACCCTTTCTTTTAGATCCATCAGTTGGATAACTAGAATGAGAATGATAACAAAAATCACGTTTTAGTTTATTCTTTCGTTTCTTCTCTAGTTGACTTGTTTCTTTATTCTTTTTGTTACTCATAAAAGAATCATCGCCGTTAATCCCGAAAATTGGATTTTCCATTTTCTTACAATTGCAATTTAGGGAATAAGTATTGCAATTACTATCCCTAGTTTCATCAGAAATGAAGTTCCCAATGTCTTTCTCGTTGATTAAATGCTCAAGCTTACCGTTGTAATAACTACAATTCCTATCGTATCTATGAATGTTTTTATCCCCTTTTGTATCATTCTCATTTCTAACCGGATTTTCTATATTGGGATTTATTATAGAAATAGCATGAAGGCTATATATTGATTTACTTAACCCGCATCTACTTTCTAATTTTTTGTTTTCCAGTAGGGGATTGAACATGAATATTTTCATAAGAATTTCTCCTTTAAATACTAAAAAATAAGAAGAAAATAGATTTCTTTTAAAAAAATGAAAGATAAAATAAAACCATTTGCTGGACAAAAGCGCTTGTCAATTCCCTTACCTTTTCAAATTTGCAGAAATCGTACTTTCCCTATAATGTCTAAAATTCCGATTGAAAAAAGATATTTCTCCCCTATGAATAACCTTTTTTTCTTAAAAAAGTATCGATTACTGCAATAAATTTCTATTGTAACACGTAGTGAAATTGAACAAGATCCAGCCAGAGTGAATAGCAAAAGAAAGTAGGTATACTGGACGCAATCCATGATCCGAAACTGTGGAATATCGTATAGAAAAGAATACACCAATCCTAAGGATCCATACATAGGATTAATTATGGATCGAACACAAGAATAGGAAGAGTTGTCTTTAGTCTTCTTTTTTTTTTAAAGAAGCTTATCTATATTTGATCTTAAATAAGATGAAAGCATACATCATCAATGACTCCCAAGCAAACAAATTCTCTAGAAATAGTTAATCGAGAACTTGTTATTCAACAGTAACACCTAATTTCTATACATCTGTCAACTAAATAGAAAACAGATACCTATAATATAACCTAATTTCTATACATCTGTCAAGTAATATCAACTAAATAGAAAAAAAATACCTCTGATTTTATCTAGATTTATCATATTTTTTTCTAATCATAATCATATAGTTCCTTAGTTATAAAAAGAAAAAATGTCGATTGATATACATATGATATATGAATTGAATTTCGATATGATAATCAGAATGGGTTACCCCGGACTCAAACCCTGAACTAGTCTACATAAAATAAATATGTATCTATCCAAAATATAGACAATAGGATAGGATTAGGATCGGCTCAATCCTTTTAGTAAAAGATTGGGCCGAGTTGAATTGCAATTCAACTAAGGAAAGGAATGATAATCAAGGGATTACTTATCCAAAGTATCCACTG